TGGGCAAGGAAGAGATAAGAAAGAGATAAGACCGTGATCTCCGGCTTCGCTTCCCCCTCGGGTTGAGAAAGAAAACAAGCCAAAGGAATATAGTTCAGTTTCCTTGTTCGAGCGAGTCTTTCTATTTTGAGTCTTCCTTTCTCTTCTCTTTTCGGTATGTTTGCATAAGGAGTCACTTAACCTCTAAAGGAAGAAGGGGGTTCCGAAAGGGACAGCAGTCTAAGGTCCTGTGCAGCCTAGTAGCGCGTGAGAAGTTTACAACTTGGTTATTGAAACTAAACTAAGCACGTGCAGAACTTGAGTTTCAAAAAACCTCCTATGATTCAATTATTTAATAAGCTTTCTACCAACTTTCAATATGGGGTGGGGAAAAGGTGGCATTTTTCTTTTCGAGAGACAGACGACCGTGCCTGTCATGTAGATGCACAAACGAATAGGATGATTCAGAACTTCACCATTAATGATCGATACTCGCTCCACCCAACTTCTTGCTCTATCTCTCCCACCCTTCCCTTTGCTACGTATATAAGAGAATCCGCATGGAATTCTTTTCCCTCCGCTTGAAAGTGCGAACGGAGACGTAGCTACGCTAAGGCTCAGAGAGGTGGTTATTACGGTGGTACCGGGATGTGGTATTAATAAATAACATCACTGCAAGGGGCGCGCATATCGGAGAATAAAGTTGGGATTTCAGAATCCGTGGTTTCGCTATTTATTCCTGGGGTGGTTCGTAGCGTAGGATCTATTCGATTCATTCCATTCAAAGTGGCTTCGCCTTCCCTAGGATTCAATGAAATTTGGTTTTTTGCCCCAGGGATTCCGAATCAATGGGGTGGAGCAGATGGAGACAAAACGATTCAACGCTTCCACCCACTGCTATTTAAGCTTGATCGAATCACGTTCAACCGGACGGACAGACCAGACCGCTTTCTCGGATCAGACCCAAAGAACGAAGGCGAGAGCCAGCTTGGCAGCATTCCAGGAACAAAAGACTCGGCCAGAATGGGATTCAGATCTATCTATGAGGGCGCTTTACGGAACATTATTGCATGCATTTATCAGTTCCGGGCTTCCTCCATTTCACTACTCCCATTATCTCGACTTAACTATCACCTATTAGCCCACCTTTTCCCACATCCTTCCCCCGGGACGATTTGGGAAGAAAAGGTCACTATACCTTTCCACTCCTCCTGCAGCAATTTAGGGATAGCTCGTTTACGGCTAGGACTACTGGGGAATCAAAGTGGATTTATAGCCTACAGAGGGATGGGAAGCCAAGAGGAAGTCATCCGCTCGAACTTCATACCTACAGGCGGGAGGACACCGGGGGAATTTAAGGGCATTGAGAGGATTGGAGAAGATAAGGAAGGAGGTGAATCAAGGCCCTATTTGTCCGGGATCGATGAGTACCGCTACCAGCATCCACTAATCCGCACCCAGACACGAGACTCAATAGGCCGCTACCGGATGGGACTGCTATCGGTTCGAGAGCAGGACCGGAAAGGAGAGGTGCATACCCGGCAGCTTCAACACCAGGCGAATACCCCTCAATACATCTATGGATGCCGATTCAACAGGACTAGCCTACACATACATTTAGGGAGGACGATTGAAGGCGGGAATAAGAGCTTCTGAAAGATAGGATCATTTGTCAAGAACTATAGGCTTAACATGCGCTTCTCAATCCGCTGCCCACTGAAAGTCATTTCTGCTGGGAGGATAACTAGGGGGCTGCGCACCATGGCCTGCCGAATAGAAAGGTAGATTTATTGCCGTTGAAGCCGAAGGTGACCAGGAGAGGCAGATGAACCCGATCGAGACTCCCCGGATCCCATGGATCTGTCTTTTAGTTCTGGATTAAGGAAGGCCCAGGGAAGGAATAGCACTAGTGGCATTTGTCAAATTGGCAAGAGTGGAATTGGTTAAATGGGCCTGTCTTCTGGTGCCAGATCAGGGAAGGCATAGGGACGGGTGGATCCGTCAATTCGCTTGTTTCAGATTCTCCATCTCCTCCAGATAACTCAAGGCGGGGAAGGAAAAGGGAAGCGCACGACTTTGACAAAAGCACGACTTGCAGAGTTTGGTGAAAGTCCATCTCCCCTTTCTGAATCTCCAGCTCCGGCCTCGAAGAGCGAAGCGACCAATCCGAATATCCCTCTTGGCCAGAGGAGAGAGGGCTTCACTTCACAGAAGCCCGAACGGAGCACACCACACCAGCACCAACTCCAAAAAAAAGGGAAGGTAGGTCAGGTCAGTCCAGCTCCAGCTCCCGTGGCGAGCGAAGCGGTGGACAAATCTAAAAATCTCTTTCTGGGGAAGAGCAGGGAGGAGCACTCCAAATAGGTAAGTGGAAGACATCTCGGTTCTGGGGCTCCGACCGGAGTGCCGTTCCGTGATGGAGGAAAGACAAAAGACAGAGCTAGGGAAGGGGAGCAAAGGGCATCCCTTGATAGAAGCCCGAGCAGAAGGGGCACTGTCAGATTTTTTTGTTGATCGCCATCTCGCTGAAGGAAGGAGATATCTCTGGCTTGTAGAGAAGGCGGGAAGAGCGCTCCAAAAGTCAGACATGAGCGGCAACCGCAGTAAGAGATGCTCTGACCGGAGCAGGAACTCCATCAAGCACTCGAGGACTCGGATCAAGAAATCTCCCTCTTGATTGAGACCAACTTATATCTTAGAATAAGAGCGGATAGCATTGGTAATAGCAGAAGCCGGGAATGGGATAGATAGGCAGGGAAAGGAAGGTCTTAGTACAAGAGTGATATGATAGTTTTCTTCTTTCTTTTCATCTGGATAGATAGAGATAGCAGGCCAGGCCAAGTAAGGAAGGGAGGGAAAGCAAACTGAATCCCAACTAGATAAGGTCTCATCAATGAGCGAAGGGCTTCCCCAGATATAAGCCCGAGCTACAGCTCTCACGCTCTTGTCTGAGAATCTCCATCTTTGTCACAGCTAGCTTGTCTCTGAATCTCTATCTCACTCTTTCTTGTCGGCTCTATCTCTCTGTCATGATGTCGCTCTCGTTGTGTTGGTAAAGAACCCGTCTTCTTTGCTGTGTCGTGCCCTCTGGTTGGTAGGTGAAATCTCCTTCCTTTCTTCTGGTCGGTAAGTCAAGGTATTCTTCCTGCCTTCTCTCTGGTAGGTGGGTGCGTGCACTCGACCGCTTCGTCTCTAGCAGCCATAGAAGTTAGAGAGGTAGGTTGATGTGGGATGGAGGCGTGAAAACGAGGTCATTTGTTTCAATAGTCGGTGGGGCTGCACCGATCGTAAACGATAGAAGCAATTCTTTGCTTCCCCCCATTGATCGGTATTGATTGGTAGTTGGTCCCAGCTTCTCCCCGCCTCGGTCTCCCGGTCCTCGCCGCGTGCGGCACCTTTTGACTCCTTGGTTCGATCAGATGCTCTGCAGCCAGAAGTTGTGGTCCGGCGGGCTAGGGACTCAATCTTCTTACGATTCATTCGTGCCACCCACTGGAGCCATTGATTCCACTCCACCTAGCTGGCTCGCCCGACACAGCGATTCCTTCAATGGCTCCTTCTGCTACCGGAGATGCTATGTCGATGAGTCGCCTCCAGAGACCTCTGCCCCGGCCAGATAGATCTCTTTCCGTCCCAGCTCCTGGACCAATGCCGGGGGATCAGAGGCGAGTAGGGATGGTAGGTCTCGGGCTGCTGTGCTGGGTGGGCTGCAAAATGAGTTTTTCCATCCGGAGGGGAGCCGGGGAATCTGGATTCCCGTGCCATTCTCAAAAACCGATCCCCCTCCCACCCGGAAGGATTCGATTCCGGAGGAATGGGAAACGTTGGTCGGAAAACGAGACCCCGGCCGACTTCGGCTCTTGATTGATCGGGAAGGTGGATCCGATGATTCGTGAGTCAGGGAGGTTGGGTTCTCATGCAGTTCGATTGATCCGGGAAACGGTTTGACTCCGCTTCCCCATCCATATATCCGTGAATTACAGACGGCTTCGACCACCTGACTCCGTACATCTGCACCTATTGCCTTTCCATCCGAAGCCCTCCGCGAGCTTTCGTTGAACCGGCCGGCTTACAATCCAATCACTTGATGGGGAATGAGAGATCGTCGAGAAGGGATAAATGCATAGGATAGAGGATAAAGAATGGTTAGCCTGCCTTTCTCGCGATGGCTGCCCCGTGGGCCTGCGGATCCGAAATGTATGCGGAGGATGTAGAGGCCGCACCGTCGTTGTTGGAGGGACGAACCATATTCATGCTTTCAATCAATTAACGTGTTATGCTCGTAGGAGAGACTAGTATTTTCTATTCTAGCTTCACTCGAATCAGGCAACCCAAAGGTCCTAGGAAAAGAGGATAAGTCAAGAATGCATAGAATCTGAGACTCACCTGGCTGTGATGACTTCGAATATAACGTGGGCTGCGAGGGATGGGGATTCAAACTATCTTTCCGGTCAGGCAGGTTAGTTCAGGGATTCCAAACCGCCCGAACGGAGCACTCAAGCAAGCGAGGTAAGCATGGATTTTCAAAAGCAGTAAGATGAGCAGGCGGGCAGTAAGGCAGTAAGCAAGCAAGCGAGCGGTCCTTCCGAACAGGCTTTGCCGTCAGGCTTGATTGAAAATATATCTTTTCCTGCCCTCTGGTCAGTCAGTAAGTAAGTCAATCCTTCCCTCCGGTCAGTCTAATCTGAGAAATAGAGGTAAGAGCGCTTTCTCCTCGGTTATAGCTCTAAATAGAGGAAACAAGACTTTCAGATCGTTGTCTCGCTTGTTGGTCAGTCAATTCTTCTTTCCCTCGCTCTGGTCGGTAAGTAAGTAGTTATTCCTTCCTTTCCTCTGGTTAGTCGGTTAGTAAGTCCTTCCCTCCTTCTCCTCAGGTATAAGTAGTTTCACCGTCAGTTATAGGAGCGTTAGTGAAGGGGCAGTAAGGCAGTCAGAAGAAGGCAAGCGAGTGATCAAGCACTCATAGCAGAGCAGTCAAGCTATCGTGAAGGGCATCTTCCAGAGGGCTAGGCCTAGAGAAGAGAGAAAAGAACGGCAAGCAAATGCTTCTTAGGAAGCAACCTCCCCGAGAGACCTAACGTATTGAGAACCTGGTCAAATGTAGAGGCAGGAATAAAGAACTCGGATGCAGACCCGAGCGAACGGATTCTCCTTCATTCAAGCGCAGAGATGGATTGTGCTACCTTGAAAACTCGCCCAAACGAAGTCACAAGGTTCTTTAGACAAAGTGGAAAGAGAAAACTTTCATCCTTCCCGGTCTACTCTCACCATGGAATGAAAGAGAGTGCTATATAGCAAGCCACCCAATCATTACGGTCTTCACAAAGGAAGGAGCTTTACTTTACAACTAAAAGAGGGGCGTAGAGGTTAAAGGCGGGCCGGCCAGTCACCTGCGAATCGACGGCGGAAGACGTGGTCTTAAGCCGGTAACTGAGCACTTTTTTTCATCTATTTTAGGTGCCGCCCGGAAAGAAAACCGGAGGAGTCTAACAAACGGGGAAGCTTCCCCCAATCCCCTTGACTCGGAATGAAGGGAATGATCATGGATAAGGAGCGAAGACAAGCCGCGAGCTATGAACGAAGGGCAAGAGACAAGCAATTGAGGCTCTCAGACGAGCTAGGACACGAGTATAGGCTATCAATGCTATGCGAAGGGAGTAGAGTGTATTTATTAAGACTTTGGGCAGCAGAATGGCGGGGTTCTTGCCATCAAAAATACGCCCTTGAAAATTCCAAAATTCTGGTTGGGGATGGCCCTACGTCGTTGTCCAAAGGCGACCGGGGGCGACGATTCCTTTGCTGACAACCGCGATCTTGCCGCTTATTTCTCCAAGTAAAGAAATCTTGCATTTTATGCCTCAAATTATTACACCGATCGGTCGTATGCCCCCTGTTCTGGTGTAATTAGGCATTTGAGTCTCTACCCAGGAGGGACCGGCAGCGGAAGGTACTAGAGGAGTTGCACCAAGCTGCTATGCTCAAGCAGCATAGGAAGAATCTAACTCAATGGCAATTCCATTGGGCAAAAAGGGTTTATATAAGGGGTATGGCTTCTGCCCTTAGTTGTTCCCTTTTTCGTATGGTTGGGAACTTGCTGGTCATTTTGCTGCTGTTGCTGAGGCGGAGGCTAAACCTGCTAAGCAATAGAGGCTGCTGCTACTGCTGACGTGGCGGGGCACTTTAAAATGTGAGGGGAGCTGGAGCAATGGCGTCTACAACATTTCTGGCCGAAGTAAGGTTGCGCTTCTTGTTTGAATTGGAGCCAGATTGCGGATCATCAGACTGCGTGATAGATAGCTGGAGATGGGTTAGGCAAAAGCGGAGCTGTGGCCGGGAATCTACCCGAAAAGACTCCATTCGATTGCCCGTTGCTGATGAAATATTAAAAATCCCTAAAGTCCTTTAGAAGGATGTAACTTGCCAGGGCGTTACTAGCGGTCTTTAGAACCATATCCGTCTGATAACTTTCATGGACTGGAGGCATCACTTTCACTTTAGCTGCTAGGGCCATTAACCTTCCCACGTATGTTGCAAATGATTCATTGGGTAACTAAGGTTTACTCGTCAAGTAAAACCTCCAACAATTCATTCTATAGGGCGAGTGGGCGCGACATCGATATTGTAGCTGAACTGCTTGATGCACTTGTCGGCCAACTCAGCGAATGGATTCGGCCGGGAGGTTGGTAAGCCAGTCTAATGCTGCCGGCTTCATTGGAATAAGCGGATAAGGTTTGCATCGTCGCCAGCGAATTCCGTGCAGTAATGGAAACACGACTGCAGGTGACCAGGCTTGCCTGAACCCATTGTAACGATGGAATGTTGAAGGCGTGTAGCTTGTAGTTGAGGGGTGAAAAGGAAGGCAAGGAACTTCTGCCCATGAGATTTTTGCCCCTTCTGTTCGTAGTCCATCCGTCTCATATCGTTTGCAAGACTAGGCTCTTAGGATATCCGAAAATGGCATTTTGGACAAAAAGACAGTGTTTCCATTGTTTGCGACGGATAGGTTTCAGGCCAAATAGCTTATATAAGGCTGCTTCTAGTGGACAACTAGGCTGTGAGGGAGGAAATAGACTGTTGCACATTCATCTGACTCTAGATCTATCAATTCCTTTTTCATGTCCATTCCCAGTGCAAATGATGGGCAATTGACTGTTTGCACGAGTAGGCTGTTAGAATGCCCTGTTGGTGGAAGGTTACATCTATTATCTTATCTTGCCTTAAGAGGTGTAAATTCCTCTGTTTGTTTATCGCCGATTCCTTGAGTGCAGCCAAAAGAAGTGCTGTTGGTTCGCCTTAGTCCCTTGTTGTCGGAATAAATAACCCCTGTTCTAGAATCCACTGTGGCACTTTCGGAAGAGAATGGCTTGTTAGCACGAAGGTTTTCAGGACTTGAATCAGAAGCATGGAATGCAAGCTCTTCGGGATTAACCTAACCCCCAGGAGTTCACGAGAATACGAATGCAAAAGGCGGTGTTCTAGAATCCGATTTGTGTTGATTGCGCATAGCCCTTACTATTCAAGTTATCCCACTAGTCAAAGCATCTAGATCGATTCCTAACAGTTTGCACATGGGTAAGCCCAGGAACTGATTAACCACGGTCTTACAGAATGCCCTCTTTGCAATAATAGGCTGTTCCGGTCCCTTTACTAGTTAGCGCTCCATGGGTCCTTGTCCTTTGTTACCTAATTCCCTTAAACACGGTATTATGCGCATCTTTCGATGAGAAGGAAGATCTTATTAGCTTAGCTAGAGACAGCAGACATGATCAATAGTTACGATATCCCACGAGCAGCACAGAGAAGGAACTGCGGATGGACAGAATCCGGTGTTAGCAGCAAATCATGTGGATGCCGCAAATCAGGTCTTTGCAAGGGAATAACCGGTCTTTGCAAGAAGGGCTTGTTCACGTGAAGAAGAAGGGCTCTGAAAGACAACTAGTCTTGGTCTTGGCGAGAGGGATTACTTGCTAACGGTTTTCTCTCTCCCGAAATGCCCGGATTGCAAAAGTCTCAGGGACATGCCCATAAGAGGCAGTTTTCGCACATTAATCACTAGTAGAAGAGGATGGCATTGAATCTGCTTTGTTCTAGAATCCGCAGCACATGAATATGAGTAAAAGGAACTGATTGACCAAGGTCTTACAGAAGAAGCTGCTAGAGGCAGTTATGCCAAAAAGACGGGCTTTCCATGACCACGAGCAGACTAGGTTGTGAGGGAGGGAAGGAACTGAAACGGATTTTCGATGATCAGAATGAGAACACAAGACCTCTGAAAATAGAGGTTCTCTTACATACATCATGTATGACAAACACACAACCGACTTTTTCTACCGCCATTACACCTAACCGTCAATCTAGATAATTCTAAAACATTCTAAAAAATCTGATGTTTTCTTATAACTTATAATTTATAACAGCCATAATATCGGCTTCTTTTTCTTTCTTTTTTTTGCAATTTTTGGAGCAAAAAAACTCAAAATATCTCGGACCCCACCAATATGAGGTCCGATACCGAGATTTTGATCCCTGGTTGAGACAATGTAATTTAATTGAGTGAATTATTCAAATAGATATCCATTTAAGTTGGCCCGTTTTTCCTTCCAATGGAGGGACAGGGACATCCTCCACATATTCTTCACCCGCAGGCTCCAGGCGGACCGGCCGCTCCCGACCTTCCGGATCCTGATGATCCGGAGAAAAGGAGGAGACTGCAGGTGCTTGTTCGACAAAGCCTGGAAAGATTGCTCAAGCGCTACTGCGGGCATTTTTTTGGAGTTGGGGGTTCTGCGGGCGAGCCTGTCAAAGGTCTCGTCCAAACCTGGAAAGGCTAGCAGATCAAATTGCTAGGGAAGCTTTTTTTGATTCTTCGTCCAGCCCTCCAGAACATCCTGTCCTTCTTTAAGGAGGAAAATAGGGCTCGGTGTCCTTCGTGGAAGAACCCAATGTCAGAACACTTCCGGACACCTTTAGTCAGGACAGATCTTTTGGAGGATCCTTTTCCTCCACTCGAATGACATTGGGGTTCTTCCGGAGAGAGGAAAAATATATATATTTTAATAAATAAATAAAGAGAAATATATATATATATAAATAAAAAGATAATCAGATTTGGTGAGCGCATCCGATTCATTAGTCCTTTCCTAAACCACTTCCCGTTCAGTTGCTTAAAGATAGATGCTTCTAACGTTTCACAATGAGATTGAGTTCCACGGATAGAAAGATGCTATTTGCTGCTATTCTATCTATTTGTGCATCAAGTTCGAAGAAGATCTCAATCTATAATGAAGAAATGATAGTAGCTCGTCGTTTTATAGGCTTTATCATATTCAGTCGGAAGAGTTCGGGTAAGACTTTCAAAGTGACTCTCGACGGGAGAATCGAGGCTATTCAGGAAGAATCGCAGCAATTCCCCAATCCTAACGAAGTAGTTCCTCCGGAATCCAATGAACAACAACGATTACTTAGGATCAGCTTGCGAATTTGTGGCACCGTAGTAGAATCATTACCAACGGCACGCTCTGCGCCTAAGTGCGAAAAGACAGTGCAAGCTTTGTTATGCCGAAACCTAAATGTTAAGTCAGCAACACTGCCAAATGCCACTTCTTCCCGTCGCATCCGTCTTCAGGACGATATAGTAACAGGTTTTCACTTCTCAGTGAGTGAAAGATTTGTCCCCGGGTCTACGTTGAAAGCTTCTATCGTAGAACTGATTCGAGAGGGCTTGGTGGTCTTAAGAATGGTTCGGGTGGGGGGTTCTCTTTTTTAAGAAGAAAGAAGAAGAATAGAATCTCATTCATGTTCATGCTAACAGAAGAGCGAATCGGATCCAATACAAAGACTACGGATTTCTCTTGAGTGCTCTTTTTGATTAGATTCTTCTTTTCCCTCTATCAATTGAATTGACTCGTTCTACTGATCACGTAACGCATCGAGGACCTATTTATTTATGTTATGCAAAACAAAGGGCATGTGCAGGGCGTTCTCTTTTCTCTGGCTGGGAAGTGGTTAAATGAACCCATGAGCACAGACGACGAAGAACCGGGGACCCTGGAGGAATCCTGTTTGATTCGTCGATCACGGCGCAAACCTTGATCGAGCGGTACGGGGGCTCCGAACGAGAGCGACAGCGACGCGGAGAATCAAAAGGTCAATTACCAAACCTCATTTTTCACTTGTCTGATCAATCACACTGATAGCTTCATTGAGTTGTCCCTAAGGTACTAAAGCGACGGGGCCGGTTACCCCTATGGCTACTACTAAGACTATGGATTTCCCCGGTTGAGCGAAGATTGAATCGTATGACTGACTGTGGGACACAAACAAAAGAGGGGCCTCACGAGTGGTTTGGCCTTGTAGCCGGGAAACAAGTCAACAAGGAAAATCAAAGAGTTGAATTGAATAGTGTACTTCACCATTTTGATAATAAGAAAAGCGAGCGTCTTAAATGTTCACTCGCTCTTTCGCAGGCTCCTCGTCCGGGCCATAGGATACAATCCCTCCATAGTAAACTATCCCATCTTTAGGGGTCGGTCAATCCAATGGTGCAACCGGGTCGACAAAGAATCTTGAATGGGCATCTATGTCTCCAAATCCCACATCTGAGCAACATTCCTATCTATCAGGAGGCTTACCCGTCACCTCCGATCCCTCCTTTCTTTCTTCGGCGGTAGGGTGGGTCGAACAAGACAACTCTGAGTTGCTAATCCATTAGCCGCTTCCAGGGAATGAAGGAGAGGTAAAGAACCATTAGATACGACGAATCTTCTTTCCATCCGATGCCCCACCTTGAAAACCTCTAGTGTCTACCCCTATCACTCTGTTCGCTGCCCCCCGCTACGCGGATCCCTCGACTGCTGAATCCAACCTCCTGCCATAAAGGAAGGAGTTGATCGGGTTCAGTAGCCCTACCTAAAAGGTAGGCGGGCTTTGTTAATGCCTTACTGACCTTCCTGATGAAGAGGTATAAGCCCTACTAAGTTGAGGACTAGCCTTGAGTTCCCAATAGTTATTACCTTTCTTTTCTTTCCCGCCTCACCCGAACCATTATTGATACGATGCAGCTGACTTATTCTTGGAAGGGACCTAAAGACTATTTTTCCGTAAGCCAAGAGAGGTCGGGGGTGCTAGCTCTGGCCGGGTCGACTGCGGAGAGCCACTGAACTTCATTCTTTCCTCCGGTTTGAAACCAATCCTTATTGCCTGTCCTGTCCTTCCAGTCGAGCTATAAATACCCTTCTCCCGGCTTTGAAAGGCGAGGACCAGCTCATGAAATGAAATATCTGAAGAAAGGTCAGCATGAAATATCAATCTTGAATCTCCGTCTTCCAATGAGACTTCTAGGAAGGAGGTTTCTAATGGCGGGCGGAGAAAAGTAGAAAAGCAATTGATCATCTGTCTGCTGGAAACAAGCGAATCCCGGAGCCTTGTCGGTCCACCTCCGCACTCCTAACATTTGTAGCAGCATCTGTTGGGGAGGGGAGAGCACCCACTAGCTAGGGAGATCTTGATTCCATAGGAGAGTCCTCTTCTCTTGAGGAAGTCTTTCATGGGAGTCCATCCCGCTCCGTGGGTTGCTGATCCGAAGCGAGCAGATTCGCCCGCCATAAGTTTACCTAGTTTACCCATATCCAATTGAAGCCGAAACACCCGTAGTAGTTTCCGCTTTTTTCCCGTTTACTCAGTTGCATCTGATCCGATCGACCGTGTCTGAGTAAATGATCCAGAGCCAGTGAATGATCAAGCATTCGAGCTAGCAGCAGGGAAGGAAGCAACAGTGGCTAGTAGCACCCCTTTTTTCAAGAAAAGGCGATCGAGACCCGGAAACGGAAGCAATGATAGATTCATAGGCAGGGGCATCAGAGACAGAGGCGAGAGCATAGCCAGTGGCAAAGACAGGAGCAGCTCCTGATCGAGACCCGGGAGCAGTAGCAAAGCTAGCAGCGGGAGCAGTAGCAAAGCTAGCAGCGGGAGTCGCAGGAAAGGCATAGGTCGCACTAGTCTTTAGGAGAGACTCGCTATATTCATTAGGTCTTTCTAGCAGGAGAGACTAGTCTTTAGGAGAGACTAGCAAGATTCGAGTCTTGCCTACGGCAAGCCTACGGCGATACTCGACAATATCTAGATACACCTAATGACTACGGCAAGCCTACGGCGAGTAGTACCTATATCTCCTAATGAATGCTAGAAAGACCTAATAACTGCTGTCTCATTCGTATAAGGATGCAGACAAGGAGAAAGTCTCGCTCGTCAACTGGCTCGCTTGACTTCATTCTAAATGTAAACTCATGAACAGCATGAGCAGGCTCGCTCAGTGCTTACGAACGAGTGGAGTGTTTACGCACAGAAGGAGCCGCCTTGTCTACGAAGCTTCGCTGCTCCGCCTGCCTTATTCTTTCATTCTTGAATAGGAGAGGCCTTCATCAATCAATCACATTCCATCCCCAAGCACTTCATAACTTGCTCTGGTAAGATCGGCTCATTAACAAAATGGACTCATTTCACTGGATCAGCTACGACCGTTGCTAGGTTAGGGACAGCTCCGAAGAAAGGAAGGAAGACGGATCCGTTTCTTTAAACAGCTGTCCAGACTTCCTCGGCTGCTCCTCCTCGATCGATGCGGCCCCTATTCCCTCCTTATTCATTATAAGAGAATCAACGGCTTGCTTGCCGGCGCAGCTAAGCGGGGCTAGGCCCTAACTTCCATTCAGAAATATGCATTTATCACCCTGGTTTTGTTCCCCCAGGAATTGCCAGCCCCGGACAAAAAAAGTCACAGATGCTCGCAAGACTCCCGAATTCACCCCACTTTTGTCGAACTTACATTGCATCCAGAGGATAACGGGAACCACCTGAGAGAAGCCGACGGACACCCGGAATAAATGAAAGAGCACTCCTGCTCGATAATTGAATGAGCAGCGCCGGCAGAACGATTTCAAAGAGCACCAATTCAATAGGCTGATCTTGAAAGCAAAGCGCCCTTTGAATCAAAGTAGCGGGGGCCTGGATGATTGATAGTTTTCGATAAGAAGAAAGGTGTTGGTCTGTCTTATCTTATGATAAGAACATTCAAACCATATCGTAGCATGCGTATGGAAGAAAGGGCTTCTCAATAGGAATTCTTGGCCCCAACCCATTTACCACCTCTCATCCCAGATCTCTCTCTTCCTGCATTTGTGTAGCCTGCGTTTTCTCAAGATGAGGTGCTTCGGAAGACGCTTTCGGGCCCGAATTCAAATGAGTGGTCGACGAACTTTCTTAGTGGAATTTTGGGCCGTCCGCTGGCTCCTGTTCGGCCGTCCTCCTTTTCACAATAACCCGTTTGTGTGTTGTGAGATACGGTGCTTTCCGGTTCGGAGCTTTTCAACAGACGGGCATAATCTTGGCCTATTGAATGAGCAATTCAATCCAAAATAGATCGTCAATTATATGCTATCAATCGAGATGGAGTTTATATCTTTTGATACGAATCCGACGATCTGAGTTCAAGCCGTTGGAATAGGTTCGAAAGTGGATCACAAGTGCTTGGCGATCTCATCTATCTAATGAATGGAGGTCACTATAATAAGGGTCAGCCCTGCATGCACTCAAAATCTAAACAACAGGAATCTCGCAAGGCCCTTCCATAGAGAGTTTCATTATTTGGCGAAAAGCCCATTCAGTGACTTCGGCACATATCTGGGCGTTATCAAGATGGGTGGCCGGAAGATGTCTGTTGTGATCTAGCCCCATCCTTCTCCTGAAAAGGGCTGAAGAAGATAGTGCCAACTTACTGATCTGACGGGTCGTGTCTGAGACGAACTGGCCATCAGATCTGAGACTACCTCAAGGGCTCTTTGAAGAGTTGCTTGCACTCCTTATTTTGTCGCTGTAATGATAGGATGGATCAAAAAAGGGAGAGAACGCATCAGAGTTGGAAGGGAGCGACCGAGGTGCATCGAAGGTGCCGGCCGGGCGGCTAGGGATCAGATCTTTGGAACAGGGGCTGGGTGGGCCGTACGACCGGCGGACCTTTCACTCAGAGCTCTTCCTCAGCCCTCACACGGGGCGGGGTGGACCGGTGCAGCACGGGTAAGATCTTCATGGGCTGGGCTTTCTCACTAATTCCTACGAGAATCTCTTTCTTTTCTCCCTCAATAGCTCTCCTCCCCCAAAAGTGGATCCCTTTGGATGACTTGCAGTCGGTAGTCATTCTAATCAGTGGTTGGTTTTTTGTGTACCAGGTAAGGTGGTGTGATAGTGACCAGTTCGTATCCAGGTGCACGTATATTTGGATTGAAAACCGAAAGAAGAGGTGGCTTCTTTTCTTCCGATCCCTTAAATCACAGGTGCCTAGCTCGATTATGCTGACTCACTGGATTGTTTGTTTCGACCGAAGGGAGCCTCCGGGTTGTTAGCTAAGCAACCTATGGCAACGGCATCAAGACTGGACCTCTGGTTGACCTCCAGTTTCTATAGTTATGCTAACTGCTTAGGAATGAGAAATCAGAGTTGCCGTCGATGCGATTGATTAGAATCATTATACGTAATCAGTGGATCGAATTTCGGAGAGATTTTGAGAGATGAGATAAATAAGAGGAGAAATGGACGGAAAGATCTGGGAGGCCTATTACACCTAAGGCCACCGCTAACGAACTCTTGTCGTGTCGGATTGTTTGGAGCACGTTTCTAGTAGGTACGGTGAAGCGGGAGTCTTTCTAGCGGAAGAACCGACAATCACTTTATGCAAAGGTCACTCAAGAACTAACACCCTAACCGGGTCGGGTCCAGATCCAGATATCTTTTTCGGGTCACGTACGTCACTCACGGGCTAGGCTACTAAGGGGGCTACTCATGGGCGTGGGCGACTACGACGAAGGTTTTTTTTACCTATTTTCTTTTCTTTGTTGAATTAGAAAGAACGGGACGGGGGGATTCAAGACAAAGAAAGGGATCAGGGGGCTTGATTTTCGGAGAAAGGGAAGGGGCGTGGTTGGTGTGTCACTGGGTCGGTGGGGGAACCCATAGGAAGGGGGGACCCGAATTCACATCAGAAATCGCCAACATGAACACAAACGAAATCTGGAATTGCGTATAGAAATCGAAAGAAAACCACTTTTTTCGGTTATGAATATGAAGAATGGCTTTTTGGTCCCTTTCGTCCAGTGGTTAGGACATCGTCTTTTCATGTCGAAGACACGGGTTCGATTCCCGTAAGGGATAGGTACTCATTCCCGGCCGGCGGTATCATTGCTGAGTGATCGCGGCTGGAAAAGGTGGTCCGGAAGCTTCCTCTCTCCCTGCAAGCAAGACGAGATGAGATCACCACTTCTCAGTAATGGACTTCCTTGAATTCTTCCTTAGCCTTAGATGTCCTTTCATAGATTCTCGAACCTCCGACAGAAAGAATCTCCATGCATGCGTTCTTTCTCTCCTCCCCTCAGCCACACATCTCTTTCGTTCGCCCCTTTTTTCTTTTTTTGCTCTTGGACTGAAGATGGTTTTTGTTAGGCATTGAACCCCACCTTAGGTGCTGAGTGGTCTCCTCCCCTCCCTAATACCTAATACATAGTTCCGTCTATGGAGCCTAAAGCTTCAACCATGGCATGGCAGTCAGCGGTAAGTTGGCCCAGTCTCTCGCCGCCTGTACATAGCGCCATTTGAAGCGGGTCCGCTTGTTCAATTGAAGCTAATGCTATGCTTCCCTTGTGAAAGAGAAAGCGAGGACTTTTTTTGCGCCTCTTGATCTTTCGATTGATTGTTAATAAAAAGAAAGTCGAAGGGCTTGATTGAAAAAAGATCAGACAGACCGAGCAACTAGCTGCAGCAGGATTGGACGTCTATCTATCTCACCACGTCAATGACGGCGGAAGGAATGCCCTTCTTTCTTACGGCTCGTTACCGCAGCGCTCGTTCACTCCAAGTGTAGTGTCTTTTTCAACATATTCAGAAAAGATTATTGAACGAAAGAGATGCCGGGTCGGTCAATTGCATTAGGTAGGAGATGCGGGACCCACCGAAAGTGCATTCGCTATTCGATTCCATCCTCGATCCCACCTACCGTATGTATCTTCGGTCGGTATACTTTCTTCTCTATGTCGCCGTCTCATCAATGAGCGTAGATTGATGGAGATTGCTTTTGCCGGTCAATCTGTATCCCATTCTTCTGGCATAGTTTTGTTGGATCAAAGATCGGCAGGTGATCCGTCCTTTCTCCTCTGCCGTGGTTCATTCATTCTTCCTTCCACTTACTTGAATCAAGTTCCAAGGCCGCCAAGAGCGTTCCATCTATATAGATTCTCTATCTGATTTATGTGGTATTTTCTACACCAGGTGGTCAATTGTCTCGTTCGCAGCCTTCATTCCTGCCTGCTCGCTTCCACACACGCCTTGCATTCTGAACGGTTGCCCTTCCTTCAGTCGAACCGCTTTTAGATGGAACAGGAGCCCTGCCCACAGGTACGAGGGCGCCCATTTGATCGCTTATACAGACCTTGACTGCCGCAAATAGTTTCTTATACGCCCTGAGTAATAGGGAGCACCTTTCTTTGGTTGTCCATAGGAAGAGAGGGGTCAGCGAGCAGGTGTTCCCCATCTTTACCAAAGGGCCCCCATGTTATTCAGCGTGGGGAGCGCGCATGACAAGAGCAGGCAGCAGGCATGATGCAGGACCAGCCACTTCTTTTTCTCGCCACGCCAGCCACTTCATTCAATCATATGTTCTATTCCGGGACAAGACCAAATACTGACTTTCTAGAAAAATTGGGGACTCTCTGACTTTCTTTCTGAAAAGGCCGGCTTATTACGCCGCTTACTTACCTAACGTATACGCTTCGCTACGCTTACTCACTTTCTTTCAAGACAAAGAGGATAGCGCGCTTCTTACACCACCACTTCTAAGATAAGAGACCACTCTTCTACTTTGAAAGCGCAACAGCTAACCGGTTGCTTGAAGTGGTTGGTTGGCTAAGAATAAGAAGCAAAAAGCACTTCAAAATGACTGATTTTCTCTGATTGTCGATTTTTTAGCTGCCGCTTTCTTTCATAAGGAATAACGGCCGGCATTCTCTCGCACGCAAGGAGATGCTGCTGCTGGATGTCGCGGTTCCGGGGCGCCATGATCCTTCTCTCTGGAACAATCGAGGGCACTGACTGACTGCATCAATCATCGCTCAGTGAGCTATTTATGGCTATTGCCGCCAATAGCGCTTCGCTTGCATGCAATAGGCTAAAAGCGCAGCGCCAGGTAGACGCGCGCGGGCGAAGGAGATGCATTTCTTGTACTGGTGGTACTGGACAAGCTCTCAGGGAATAATATCTTTCTTATTTCTGCCTTTCTTTCCCATGACGACTAGGAACGTCAAAAATTTCACTTCGAATTCCGGACCTCAACATCCTGCTGCTCATGGTGTTTCACGATCAGTATTGGAAATGAACGGAGAAGTGGTGGAACGTGCGGAACCACATATTGGATCACTCCAGTGCGGCACGAAGCCGCTGACGCCGAGTCGGCTCCTATGCCGCTAGCTATGCCCTGCTTGGTCCCCCGGCACGGTGGAGGTTCCGTAGCGCGTCATGAGCACCGGGCAAAAGGCGGGGCGGTTGAGCAACTCAAGCGAACCGCCCTACCTTACTACTTCATATTAATAGGGACAGAAGGGAGAAGGTTGTGAAGGTGGCCTCGTTATCCACACCTCCGGTCGGATGAATGGAGGACCGACCGACCCGACCCGGGTTTTCACGAGCGTTGGCGGGTCCTGGAGTGCCCGTCAAGGGCGCTAGCGCATACCCCGGGGTGATCATCACCACCTGCACCTCACATCTCGGCACAGTGGAACGTGTAACCCGCCTGCTGTCCCATTCAACTACACTTGTTCCTGTAATCCATAGCCTAACAGAACGCAGCAGCGAGGGACAACCCACCCATACAGCCAGCGGGGAGGATGGCACTACTGGCAAAGACCGTCTGGCGAAAACGCCGCAGGCGCGAAGCGTGGTAGGCCTGCGCCGGGGGAGCATAGGGGGGAAAGGGAGCCCGGACGGTGGAAGAGCCAGGGGAGGCCGGGTCATTTGACGGAAATAGAAGGCTCGGCTCATGAATTCTTGGACAAAGAGGGAGCGAGCGGATCAATGAATAGATAGAGGTACGACAGACAGCGCTGCCTACACGCGAATTCGCTTCCGAGGCACTACAGGATTTGCGAATGAATGCTGGGCTGGGCCACCTCGAATGGCGTGAGCCGCATGCGGGGAGACCCGCACGTACGGTTTTTAGGGGGATCTGGCCGAAAGACCGGCCGGCGCCCACCCGACTAGAGGGACTGAGAAATTAATAGAGTACAAAACGTATCTTCAAGCTTTACCTTATTTTGATCGTTCAGAGGGCGATCGCGGAGTCACTGAATGAAGTCCTCCGTTTCTTTCGGAGGTGCTGACCCAGGCAGAGATGACTAAGTGACATATGGAATATGGCGACGACAACAGCATGTCGTAGAAGGAGATAACTGGTGGAGCCAACGACCCACTAAGACTAACGTATCTACAACTACATCCCCGAGCGGCAGTCAAACGGGGGCGTGAATGCGAGATGCCAGCGGAATGATCGGCCGGGCAGAGGCTAGGGCTGCTTCCTTCCCACCGCGTCCTTCCTTGTGTGTCGGAGATACAAAGCGAGTGCACCGGAAAAGAACGGGAACTGGGTCGATCTATTCTATTCTATGGCGAAGCATCCGAAGCATAACTGCACACTCACACGATCTTTGCCGAGAGATAGGAGCATTCGGTGGAACCGGTGAACTACACTTGCTTCTGGATAGATGTGTGGGACAGAGGGCTCGTGGTACCTGCTGCCCACCCTTCCTCCGCTTTGAGAACCGTGTGAATGGAGAGTGGGCAGAAGGGAAGGAGGTCCTCATACGGAGTCGCACACTTGAGCAGTGCGGGAGACTGGGGAATGGGTCGAGTAAACTCCCCTGGGGCCAGAAAAATCACAGACGAACCGTATTGATTTTCTTTTGTCTTAGTGATTGGAAAGGCTGGGTATGTTATAGAAAGGGAAGGCAGAGGTAGTACTTCGAATGGCGAAGAGAGGCGGCTCGGCAGGGAAGGAATGCTCATGTCTCGCAAGGATGACTTCTTTGTTGGCGAAACGAGGGGGGGGGGGGAAACCACGCCAGTGATTCTCTGAGCCCTATCTGGTCTGGATTTCCAACGCCTCGGGAAACTGGTCGAGATAGATGACAGCACCTTTTCCCCTCTTCCTTACCGGGAGGGCGATCTTCTCTTCTGGCCTTCACCTCCCGCCCGGCCCGGAAATAGAACCCCCCTTCTGATCTATTCATTTCTGGGGGTCCAAAAGACCGGCCTCCGGCCCCGGCCTCTCTCCGGCGGGCGAAACGGAGCCCGGGCGGAAAAATCGGAAAGACCGGAGAGATCCGGAGCTAAGCCCCCCTCCTATTTGAGGCCGGGTGGCCTCGCCCCACAAGCACCCAACCTTCCTTTTGCTCTTCCTTCGGTTTGGCTCCACGAACGCGCCACCTAGGAGCCCTACTCATATTCAAAAGGCGCTACTTCAATTCAAGCGCAAGCCCCACTGTCAAAGTACCAAAGTGGTTGCGGGAACGAGACGCTTTCTTTCTAGGTTTATGTATCAGATCATGATGGTTTTCTAAAGATAAGAATGGTTAAGTAAAGGTTAAGTACAGGCGAAAGAGGATCCGTACAGGTGAAATACTATATTTCTAAATAGGAGATAGCTTTCTCTTTAGAAAACAAGGTTTTTATGAAGAAAAGAAAATCAAAGCCCTATAATCAATAAGGGAATAAGGGAAAGAAGGGAAATATAGGGTTATAAAATAATGGGTTTCAAGGAAAGGAAGAAAAGAAGGAAACGCTGTGATTGAGTTGACGAATGAATATATATATTGAGTACACTGTTCATGAGTTTACATTGTCAATGAAGTCAAGCTCGTAAACTCGCAAATAATGATGCAGACAAGGAAATAAGGATGCAGACAAGGATAATGATGCGAATAAGGATCTTGTAC